ATAAGGATCGTATTGATTCTTATCAAAAAAATACAGGATTAACTGAGGCTGTTCAAACAGGCACAGGTCAATTAAATGGCATTCCCGTAGCAATTGGGGTTATGGATTTTCAGTTTATGGGGGGTAGTATGGGATCCGTAGTAGGTGAAAAAATCACACGTTTGGCTGAGTATGCTACCAATAAACTTTTACCTCTTATTCTAGTGTGTGCTTCCGGAGGAGCACGCATGCAAGAAGGAAGTTTGAGCTTGATGCAAATGGCTAAAATTTCTTCCGCTTTATACGATTATCAATCAAATAAAAAGTTATTTTATGTCGCAGTCCTTACATCCCCTACCACAGGTGGGGTGACGGCTAGTTTTGGTATGTTGGGAGATATCATTATTGCTGAACCCAACGCTTACATTGCATTTGCGGGTAAAAGAGTAATTGAACAAACATTGAATAAGACAGTACCCGAGGATTCACAAGTGGCTGAATATTTATTCCATAAGGGCTTATTCGATCCAATCGTACCACGTAATCCTTTAAAGGGCGTTCTGAGTGAATTATTTCGGTTACATGCCTTCTTTCCTTTGAATCAAACTTAGATTAAGTAGAGCTGTAGAGTAGAGTCTTCATTTTTAATTTATTAATTAATTTAATAAAACGGAAGAAATTTTTTAAAATTAAAATTATTAAATTATAAGACAAGAGCACAAAATAACTAATAATATGAATAATAAAAAGGTGTATTATCATACATATATTTCGTGTAGAAACGTGTAGAAGGGTGAATAAGTCCGTTTATTTACATATTTTTTATTTACACATTTTTTTTTTATTAATTTTTTTTTTATAGGTATTTAGTAAAAAAAAAATTATTAAAACATATACTTATATACTCCTTATTTAGGTATATACTCACTTAGGTATACTTAGTATAATATATAATATAAGTATAATATAATTATTATATATAAAATATCTTTATAACAATATAAGGTTAAAAAAAAATATTAATATAAAACAATAAATAAAAATAACAGGTACAAATATTAAATCGAGGTACCCATTCAATGATAGCTTTCAACAACTTTCCCTCCATTTTTGTGCCTTTAGTAGGCTTAGTATTTCCGGCAATTGCAATGGTTTCTTTATCTCTTCATGTTCAAAAAAACAAGATTTTTTAGATACTATAGGGACAACTCTTATCCATTTTTTTTTTTCAAAACTGACTTTGATCATAACACCCATATCTATTTAGTAGAATATGGTATAACATGTGGCTTCTTTCGAGCCTAAGCTCTTATGTATGTGTAAACATGATATATGGGTAAATGAATTCTAACAATTTTCAAATGGATCGGTATCGGGGAGAATTTCGGAAATGGAAAGTCAATATATCTATATGTGGATATCTATAGGAAATCATATGAAAGAGATGTTATTATTTTAGTTTGGATCTAAGCAATTCGATGAATTTTTCTAAAAGGTTCACATCATAGTAGTGCTGGTTGATGAGAGTTACTTCGGAAACAAAAAAAAGTAAAATAAAATTTATTTTTGTTATTCTTCCAATTCCAATAAAATGCAACTAGGTCTAGTGAGAGTATGAGTTGGCGATCAGAACGTATATGGATAGAACTTATAGCGGGATCTCGAAAAATAAGTAATTTCGGTTGGGCCCTTATTCTTTTTTTAGGTTCATTAGGGTTTGTATTGGTTGGAACCTCCAGTTATTTTGGTAGGAATTTTATATCTTTATTTCCTTCTCAGCAAATAAATTTTTTTCCGCAGGGGATCGTGATGTCTTTCTATGGAATCGCGGGTCTTTTTATTAGCTCCTACTTGTGGTGCACAATTTCGTGGAATGTAGGTAGTGGTTATGATCGATTCGATATAAAAGAGGGCATAGTGTGTATTTTTCGTTGGGGATTTCCTGGAAAAAACCGTCGCATATTTCTGCGATTCCTTATGAAAGATATTCAGTCCATCAGAATAGAAAATAAAGAGGGTCTTTTTGCTCGTCGGGTCCTTTATATGGAAATCAGAGGCCAGGGGGCCATTCCCTTGACGCGTACTGATGAGAATTTGACTCCACGAGAAATTGAGCAAAAAGCTGCTGAATTGGCCTATTTCTTGCGCGTACCAATTGAAGTATTTTGAAAAAAGGAACTGAAAAATGAATACTTTGCAAGAGGGAAAAAACTCAAGAACCCTCTTTTTTTTCTATACCATAACTTAACGGAAGTTTGTTCTGAACGCCTATTCGAGCCAAAGTAAACGTATACGAAGCAACCCTAAAACGAAATTTTTTGTGTCCATAATTTTTTTTAATATAATATTTGATATTTTATTTAATAGAACGGGAGTTCTTTCGTCTCGAAATCCAACTAATATTAATTTGAAGTGGGCTCTTTCTTATTCTATTTCTGTATTCTTTCTAGATTCAAGGACTAACCTAACCGCTATACTGCATCACAAATAAAAACCTCGCAATAGATTAATGGGCTCGATGACTTGGGATATAACTTATGCTTGATAGAAATATTAGTATCATATAGAGTCGACGCATGGGGTGAGTTCATTAAAACTTCAAAAATTCACAGACGAAAAATGGCAAAAAAGAAAGTATTCATTTCCCTTCTATATCTTGCATTTATAGTATTTTTGCCTTGGTGGATCTCTCTCTCATTTAAAAAAAGTCTGGAATCTTGGATTACTAATTGGTGGAATATTAGGCAATCCGAAATTTTTTTGAATGATATTCAAGAAAAGAGTATTCTAAAAAAATTCATAGACTTAGAGGAACTCCTTCGTTTGGAGGAAATGATAAAGGAATACCCAGAAACGCATTTACAAAAGCTTCGCGTCGAAATCTACAAAGAAACGACCCAATTGATCAAGATGCACAATGAGGATCGTATCCATACAATTTTACACTTCTCGACAAATATAATCTGTTTCGTTATTCTAAGTGGTTATTCTATTCTAGGTAATGAAGAACTTGTTATTCTTAACTCTTGGGTTCAAGAATTCCTATATAACTTAAGCGACACAATAAAAGCTTTTTCTATTCTTTTATTAACTGATTTATGTATAGGATTCCATTCGCCCCACGGTTGGGAATTAATGATTGGCTCTGTCTACAAAGATTTTGGATTTGCTCATAATGATCAAATTATATCCGGTCTTGTTTCTACCTTTCCAGTCATTTTAGATACAATTTTTAAATATTGGATCTTTCGTTATTTAAATCGTGTATCTCCTTCACTTGTAGTGATTTATCATTCAATGAATGACTGAAAAATTATTGAACGACCCAATTATAATATTTGTTACTTTGTCCATAAGCAAAACACTCAAAATTGTACTTATTCTTTCTACCCAGCCAAGGGATCTCTCCAATATTTCAGAAAAATTATTTCAGTAAATAGCAAAATTATAGATAGGGAACTCTACTAGCGACCTACCTAATTTTATTGTAGAAAATTTCGGGATCAATGATTGGACCATGCAAACTAAAAAAACCTTTTCGTCGATAAAGAAAGAGATTACTCGATCCATTTCCCTATCGCTCATGATATATATAATAACTCAGGCACCCATTTCAAATGCCTATCCCATTTTTGCACAGCAGGGTTATGAAAATCCACGAGAAGCAACGGGCCGTATTGTATGTGCCAATTGCCATTTAGCTAATAAACCCGTGGATATCGAGGTTCCACAAGCGGTACTTCCGGATACTGTATTTGAAGCAGTTGTTCGAATTCCCTATGATCTGCAAGTGAAACAAGTTCTTGCTAATGGTAAAAAAGGCGCTTTGAATGTGGGGGCTGTTCTTATTTTACCCGAGGGGTTTGAACTAGCCCCGCCCGATCGTATTTCGCCCGAGATTAAAGAAAAGATAGGAAATCTGTCTTTTCAAAGTTACCGGCCTACTAAAAAAAATATTCTTGTGATAGGTCCTGTTCCTGGTCAGAAATATAGTGAAATCACCTTTCCTATTCTTTCCCCGGACCCCGCTACTAAGAAAGATGTTCACTTCTTAAAATATCCCATATACGTAGGTGGGAACAGAGGAAGGGGTCAGATTTATCCCGACGGGAGCAAGAGTAACAATAATGTTTATAATGCTACAGCAGCAGGTATAGTAAGCAAAATCATACGAAAAGAAAAAGGGGGATACGAAATAACCATAGTGGAGGCATCGGGTGGGCGTCAAGTGGTTGATATTATCCCTCCAGGGCCGGAACTTCTTGTTTCTGAGGGCGAATCCATCAAACTTGATCAACCATTAACGAGTAATCCTAATGTGGGCGGATTTGGTCAGGGGGATGCAGAAGTAGTACTTCAAGATCCATTACGTGTCCAAGGCCTTTTGCTCTTCTTGGCATCTGTTATTTTTGCACAAATCTTTTTGGTTCTTAAAAAGAAACAGTTTGAGAAAGTTCAATTGTCCGAAATGAATTTCTAGATCCGCGAATTTTTCAACATCAAACTCTAAAAAGAAATAAATTGTTGTTGGCAATTATATTATGTAATTGTGTATGATCAAAAAAATTTTGTTTGTTTCTTTTTTCGGATTTCGGGAATTACTTATACTGGTCATGATGTGTATATTGTGAAGAAGACTATTTGATTTTACTTATCTCTTCTTTGTTTTTTCAATCCAAATCGAAGTGATATAGAATGAATCCGTAGTTTTATATTTGAATAGAATAAAAACAAAAGATAAATAAGCGGATAATATAAACCAAAGTATAAATGAAAGGAACAAAGGGTTTAGGGGGGGGGTTGTGCGTCTCCTAGTCTTTGACACAAGAAAAGGGATTTTCCACAACCCTTTCTTGTGTCGAATTAATAATGATTCTTGATCCTATTCGTCAAAAATTCCTATTCGTAGGTTCCATTTTTTTTCGGTTTATCATAACCCTTTTTCGATTTATCATGTTAAGTAGTGGACAAACAAAAATATAGGTAATTTTATTGAACAAATAGAACTTCTTCAATTTCAA